AATTTTTTTTTTCACCTTCAACCTTAACCATAAATGAAAATTCCATAAAGAATTACATAGATAAGGTTTGGATAAATAAAATCTATATTATTCTTCTTAATACTAATTATCTTGATAATTATCAAGAATTTGAACAAAAAATTAATCCATTTGATAGAAAATCATTTTCAAGAGAAATTGTCTATTTTTTGAACTTAATTAATGAATTTTCAGTAAAATCAAGTTTTAATTTTAAGGAACTTTCATTATTTTCTAAAGAAGACGAAATGAATTTAGAAAATCAAATAAAAAATTTCAAATTTGTATTCAATGGAGTTATAACGGATCCTAACAATAAAACAATTATAAAAAAATCGAATGGAATAAAAGAAATAAGTAAACAAGTTCCTCGATGGTCGTACAAATTAATCGACGATTTAGAACAACAAGAAGGAGAAATTGAAGAGAGCGTAGGAGAAGAGCGTGGGATGCGTTCACGAAAAGCCAAACGTGTAGTAATCTTTACCGATAATCAACAAAATACAGATAGTGATAATAATACCAAAGACAGAACTAATCCTGATCAAGCTGAGGAAGTGGCTTTAATGCGTTATTCACAACAATCGGACTTTAATCGAAACATAATAAAGGGTTCAATGCGAAACCAACGACGTAAAACAGTTATTTGGAAACCGTTTCAAGCAAATATGCATTCTCCTCTTTTTTTGGACAGGCTGAACAATTTTCTTTTTTTTTCTTTTGATATTTCTGAACTGATGAAAATAATATTTCGAAATTGGATGTGTAAAAACAAAGAATTCACGATTTCCGATTCTACTTATAATGGGGAAAAAACAAACAAAAATGAGAAAAAAGAAAAGGACAAAAGAGACGAAGACAAAAGAGACGAAGACAAAAGAGAAGAAATAATCCAAATAGAAATAGCTGAAGCTTGGGATAACATTGTATTCGCTCAAGTAATAAGAGGTTATGTTTTAGTAACCCAATCATTTCTTCGAAAATATATTCTATTACCTTCATTAATAATAGCTAAAAATATTATTCGTATCCTATTTTTTCAAATTCCTGAATGGTCCGAGGATTTAACGGATTTGAATAGAGAAATGCATGTTAAATGCACCTATAATGGAGTTCAATTATCAGAAAAAGAATTCCCGAAAAACTGGTTAACAGACGGTATTCAAATAAAAATCCTATTTCCTTTTCGTTTAAAACCTTGGCACAGATCGAAGTCAAAATCCTCTCATATTCTTAACGATGTAAGGAAAAATCAAAAAAACGATTTTTGTTTTTTAACAGTTTGGGGAATGGAAGCCGAACGGCCCTTTGGTTCTCCTCGAAAACAATTTTCCCTTTTTGACCTTGACCCGATTTTTAAAAAACTCGAAAAAAAAATTATAAAGTCGAAAAATAATTTTTTTTTAGTTATAAAAACTTTAAACGAAAAAAGGAAAGTTTTTCGAAATTTATCAAAAGAAAAAAAAACTTGGTTCATCCAAAACCTTCTATTTCTAGAAGAAATAATAAACAAATTTTTTAAATCAAAAAGAAACCAAAATAAGAAAATTTGGTTTAGAGAAGTCTATGAATTAAATGAAACTAAAAAAGAAACGGAGTCGATAATCAATAATCGGACAATTCAAAAATCGTCTCCAAAAAGAAAATTTATAGATTGGACAAATTATTCACTGACAGAAAACAAAATGAAAGATATGACGGCTAGAACAAACGCAATCTTAAATCAAATAGACAAAATTACAAAAGAAAAGACAAAAAAAATTATAAGCCCCGAAATGAATATTCGCCCTAACAAAATAAACTATAATGCTAAAAGATTACAATCATCAAAAAAAAATTTACAAATATTAAAAAAAAGAAATGCTCGCTTGATTCGTAAATCCTATTTTTTTATAAGAATTTTGATTGAAAGGCTATACATAGATATCTTTATAGTTATCATTAATATTCCGAGAATCAATGCACAACTTTTTCTTCAATCAACAAGGAAAATTATTCCTAAATACATTTACAATAACAAAGAAAATCATAAAAGAATTGATAAAACAAATCGAAATCGAATTCACTTTATTTCGATTATAAAAAAGTCACATAATAAAAGGAATATTAGTCTTATAAATAATAATAATAAAAACAATTCAAAAATTTCTTCTGACGGATCCTCCTTGTCACAAGCATATGTATTTTATAAATTATCACAAATCCAAATTATTAATTTATATAAGTTAAAATCCGTCCTTCAATATCACGGAACATCCCTATTTCTTAAGACTGAAATAAAAGATTATTTTTGGGACCAAGGGCTATTTCATCCCGAATTGAAAAAGAAAATTTTTCTAAATTCTGCAATGAGTCAATGGAAAAAATGGTTAAGGAGTCCTTATCAATATAAATACAATTTTTATCAGATTAGATGGTATAGATTAATATGGCAAACTAAAATCAATCAAAGCTGTATGGTTCAAAAAAACTCTTTACCAAAATGGAATTTATATGAAAAAGACCAATTCAAATCATTAATTCAGTACAAAAAAAAAAAGAATTTTGAAGCAGACCTATTATCAAAGCAAAAAGAAAAAGAGACTTTGAAAAAAAACTTTCGATATAATCTTTTATCATATAAATATATTAATCATCATGATCAGAAAGACTCATATATTTATAGATCCCTATTAAAAGAAAATAAAAAGATTTCTTATAATTCCAACCCAAATACAAGCAAATTTTTGGATACGTTAGGTAGTATTCTTATCAATAATTATCTAACAGAGGATGATATTATCGATATGGAGAAAACCTCAGCTAGAAAACATTTTGATTGGAGAACTCCTAATTTTTGGCTTAGAAAGAAAGTCCATATTGCGTACTGGATCGATACTGGAACCAAACATAAAAAAAATAATAAAACGGACCCTCCTATATCCAATTTAGAACTTTGGTTCTTTCAAAAATTTGTCATATTGTACAAAATATATAAGATAAAACCCTGGGCAATACCAATCCAATTCCTTCTTTTCAATTTTAATATAAATGACAATATTAGTGAAAATCAAAAAATCAACAGCAAGAAAAATGTCAATCTTTTTATATCTCTTGAAAAAAAATCTATTAAATTTGAAAATAGAACGCATGAGGAAAACGAATCTGAGGACCGAGCGGATCTTCGATCCGTTTTCGCCAATCAAGAAAAAGATATTGAAGAAGATTATGTAGAATCGGACAGGAAAAAACGTAGAAAGAAAAAACAATACAAAAGGAATACGGAAGCGGAGCTCTATTTCTTCCTAAAAAGGTATTTCTGTTTTCAATTAAGATGGGATGATTCTTTAAATCAAAAAATAATCAATAATATCAAAGTATATTGTCTCCTGCTTAGACTGACAAATCCACGAGAAATTATTATATCCTCTATTAAAAGGGAAGAAATAAGTCTGGATATTCTGATGATTCAGAAGAATTTAACGCTGACCGAATTGATGAAAAAGGGACTATTGATTATCGAACCGTTGCGTCTGTCGGTAAAAAATGATGGACAATTTATTATGTACCAAATTCTAGGTATTTTATTGGTTCATATTCGAAATAGAGACAAAAAGAATTATGATTTACTTGTTCCTGAAAACATTTTATCGCCGAAACGGCGTAGAGAATTAAGAATTCTAATTTCTTTCACTTCACAACCAAAAAATAGAAATAATATTCATATAAACAGATACATTTTGAATGATAATAACATAAAACACTGTAGCTATGGGTTTGATAAAAGCAAAGATTGTGATAGATATAAAAATAACCTAATAATAAGTAAATTAAAATTTTTTCTTTGGCCCAATTATCGATTAGAAGATTTAGCTTGTATGAATCGATATTGGTTTGATACTAACAACGCCAGCCGATTCGGTATGGTAAGGATACATATATATCCACAATTAAAAATTCGGTAAGGATGCATTTTTGATGTATATATCATAACGTTCTGATCTAATATAAGAAAAGAGAGAAGTGGACACATGTATTTTTTACATTCCCTATTCTGGTCTGATATATGTACGTATCAAGTCGATTTTAAAATTCATTAATTCATTTTTTTTTTTAGGTATAAATTTTTCGCTTTTGTAAGAAAAGAAATATACTATCTTTTTTTCTCTCTAGTCGAATAAAAGAAAATTGGATTTATTAATAATAAATTGGATTTAACAAAAGCAGGAATTACTAATGAAGTAAAGATTATTGTGTATATAAAATTTAAATACACTGAAATTATTATATTATTTAGCTATTAATATATTCTATATTCCTATTCTATATTCCATTTATTAATATATTCTATATTCCGTTTTAATTACATTTTCCATTCTTTTTATTATTACTGATCAAGAAAAATATCTTCATTTAATATTTAATAAAAGAGGGGCTTTCATTTTATGGTAAAAAATTCATTCATCCCAGTTATTTCACAAGAATTAAAAGAAGAAAACAAAGGATCTATTGAATTTCAAATACTAAGTTTCACTAATAAGATACAAAGACTTACCTCACATTTGGAATTGCATAGAAAAGACTATTTATCTCAGAGAGGTTTACGAAAAATTCTAGGAAAACGACAACGACTGCTATCTTATTTTGCAAAGAAGAACAGAGTACGTTACAAAGAATTAATTAATCGGTTGAATATTCGGGAATCAAAAATTAAAAACTAGTTAATTTTTTTTTATTTAATTATTTGATTTATTAGATCTTGGATTTTGATGAACTTTTTTTTTCGTTTTCATTAATTCATGGAAGAATGAATCGAGGAAACCTCTATGAATGTACCAACTACAAGAAAAGGTCTTATGATAGTCAACATGGGTCCCCACCACCCATCAATGCATGGTGTTCTTCGACTTATCCTTACTCTAGACGGTGAAAATGTTATTGACTGTGAGCCAATATTAGGTTATTTACACAGAGGAATGGAAAAAATTGCGGAAAACCGAACAATTATACAGTATTTGCCTTATGTAACACGTTGGGATTATTTAGCTACTATGTTCACAGAAGCAATAACAATAAATGGTCCAGAGCGTTTAGGAAATATTCAGGTACCTAAAAGAGCTAGCTATATCAGAGTAATTATGTTGGAGTTGAGTCGTATAGCTTCTCATCTATTATGGCTTGGACCTTTTATGGCGGATATCGGTGCACAAACTCCGTTCTTCTATATTTTTAGAGAAAGAGAATTAGTATATGATTTATTCGAAGCTGCCACTGGGATGAGAATGATGCATAATTATTTTCGTATCGGGGGGGTAGGGGCTGATTTACCTCACGGATGGATAGATAAATGTTTGGATTTTTGCGATTATTTTTTACAAAAAGTTGCTGAATATCAAAAACTTATTACGCGAAATCCTATTTTTTTAGAACGAGTTGAGGGAGTAGGTATTGTTGCTGCAGAGGAAGCAATCAATTGGGGTTTATCAGGACCAATGCTACGAGCTTCTGGAATACAATGGGATCTCCGTAAGGTTGATCATTATGAGTCTTACGAAGAATTTGATTGGGAAGTCCAGTGGCAAAAGGAAGGAGATTCGCTGGCTCGTTATTTAGTCCGAATTGGTGAAATGACAGAATCCATAAAAATTATTCAACAGGCTTTGGAAGGAATTCCAGGGGGACCCTACGAAAATCTAGAAGTTAGATGTTTTGATAGCAAAAAGGGTCCAGAATGGAATGATTTTGAATATCGATTCATTAGTAAAAAAACTTCTCCTACTTTTGAATTGCCGAAACAAGAACTTTATGTAAGAGTCGAAGCCCCAAAGGGAGAATTGGGCATTTTTCTGATCGGGGATCAGAGCAGTTTTCCGTGGAGATGGAAAATTCGCCCACCGGGTTTTATCAATTTGCAAATTCTCCCTCAACTAGTTAAAAGAATGAAATTGGCTGATATTATGACAATACTAGGTAGTATAGATATCATTATGGGAGAAGTTGATCGTTGAAATGATAATTGATACACCGGAAGTCATTAATACGAGAGAAGTACAAGCTATCAACTCTTTTTCCAGATTAGACTCCATCAACGAGATCTATGAAATTATATGGATGCTTGTTCCTATTTTGACTCTTGTACTGGTAATCACACTAGGCATACTAGTAATTGTGTGGTTAGAAAGAGAAATATCTGCAGGAATACAACAACGTATTGGACCTGAATATGCCGGTCCTTTTGGAGTTCTTCAAGCGTTAGCCGATGGAACAAAATTACTTTTCAAAGAGAATCTTTTTCCCTCGAGGGGAGATACTCGGTTATTCAGTATCGGGCCATCTATAGCAGTCATATCAACTTTATTAAGCTATGCAGTAATTCCTTTTGGATATCATTTTGTTTTAGCTGATCTAAAAATTGGTGTTTTTTTATGGATTGCCATTTCAAGCATTGTTCCCATCGGTCTTCTTATGTCAGGTTATGGATCAAATAATAAATATTCTTTTGTAGGTGGTCTTCGAGCTACTGCTCAATCTATTAGTTATGAAATACCCTTAACTCTCTGTGTATTATCCATATCTCTACGTGCGATTCGTTGAAAGATAAACTTTTTTTGTAAGAAAATTTAAGAACAGAAAAAGGCAAAATGAAATGAATTGATTATATTTCCTTTTTTTGGTTCATGAACGAAATTGGATAGTTATATGAGTGAAATAAAACAGCTTGAACTTTTGGCGTAAAAAATGGAGACTCATTTCCTATGTACAAGAGTAAAGCAGAACTAAACTAAACATAATAAGACGAAAGCGGTTGCCCCAAGATTGGTTGATTATTCATCCTGGCTTGAAGCGGGCTCAAGATCAACTTTATTTTATTGAGTTTTCACTATCATTTATCTGTATTACCATAATGCTAACTAGCGAGTAATTGAGCAAAAATACGTGGATGGTTAGGAACACCAAGATACACAAAGGATTGGTAATAGAGATTTTCAAAATTATAAAAAAAGAATAGAAAGATATTTCGACAAAGATATTTCAACATAATAATATAAAAAGAATATTAATTGGGGCTTTTAATTCGTAGAAATGATCAGGCAGTACTCCCCATAACATAATTCCGATTCAGAGTATCCTCCCGCCCACTGATTAAAGAAATGACTATCAGGAACGAAATAATCCTTTGCTTTCTTTTTTTTTATTATTTTCATTTTTTGACCCCTTCCCCTTTTTCAGAAAGAAGAATAGGAGCGAAACAGCGAAACAAAGAATATAATATGTTTACAATAGAAAAAAGAGATCCTTTTTCCTTTTTATTTATTTGATTTTTCCTATATCCATATTTATGTTTATGGAAATCAAATTCGTATTATAATGCATAAACTAAGGAAATGTCTAATTCTTTTTCGTAATCAAAAAAGAAAAAAGATAGGGTGAAATAGCTATTGCTATTTCTACAAGGAATATTTTATTGAATATTTTATTGAAGTATAAGTTATTACCCAAAAAAGAAAAATTTCAATTCTTAAAGGATGAGATCAATTCAGAAGTACTTTTTTCTTTTTAGTATTATAACAGATAGAATTGCATTGGTCGAATTAGGGAACGTTCGATTCATTTTTATCGTATTTATCTGCTAAATCCGATAAATATATGTATTAAAATAAATAATACGACCCGGTCCTTAGATTTATTTATGGCCTTAGAGGAGCCGTATGAGGTGAGAATCTCATGTACGGTTCTGTAATAGCGACCGGAACAGTGATGTTATCATCGACTATGATTATCTAACAGTTCAAGTACAGTTGATATAGTTGAGGCGCAATCAAAATATGGTTTGTGGGGATGGAACTTGTGGCGCCAACCTATAGGGTTTATCATTTTTTTAATTTCGTCCCTGGCAGAATGTGAAAGATTACCCTTTGATTTACCAGAAGCAGAAGAAGAATTAGTAGCAGGGTATCAAACCGAATATTCGGGTATCAAATTTGGTTTATTTTATATTGCTTCCTATCTAAACTTATTAGTTTCGTCATTATTTGTAACAGTTCTTTACTTTGGGGGTTGGAATATGTCTATTCCCGCCGTTTCCCTTCCAGACTTTTTTGAAATAAATAACGTCGGTGGAGTCTTCGGGGTAACAATTGGTATCTTTATTACATTGGTTAAAACTTATTTGTTCTTGTTCATTTCGATCACAACAAGATGGACTTTGCCTCGACTAAGAATGGACCAATTATTAAATCTTGGTTGGAAATTTCTTTTACCTATTTCTCTCGGAAATTTATTATTAACAACTTCTTCCCAACTCCTTTCACTATAAAGAAATGCTTTTCTATATTCTGTCTTGTCTCAAACAAAACAAGAGAAATAAATAAACATAAGATTATTCATAGATATTCACTATATGTTCTCCCTAGTAACTGGGTTCATGAATTATGGCCAACAAACCATACGAGCCGCTAGGTACATTGGCCAAAGTTTCATGATTACCTTATCCCACATAAATCGTTTGCCCGTAACTATTCAATATCCTTATGAAAAATTAATCACATCTGAACGTTTTCGTGGTCGAATCCATTTTGAATTTGATAAATGCATTGCTTGTGAAGTATGTGTTCGCGTATGTCCTATTGATCTACCTCTTATTGATTGGAAATTGGAAACTGATATTCGAAAGAAGCGATTGCTTAATTATAGTATTGATTTTGGAATCTGTATATTTTGTGGTAACTGTGTTGAGTATTGCCCAACAAATTGTTTATCAATGACTGAAGAATATGAACTTTCCACTTATGATCGTCACGAATTGAATTATAATCAAATTGCTTTAGGTCGTTTACCAATGTCAATAATTGACGATTATACAATTCGAACAATTTTGAATTCATCTCATCAAAACAAAACGCGAAATCTCCTTTGATTAAAGATTAATTAAAGAACAATTTCCAATTCATAAACTAAGATTCCATTTTGACCGAAAAAGGGGGGAATGGTTTTTTCATTTTGTGTATTCAATAACTACAAAACTCAACCAGTTATTTGATTGGTTGGTGAGAACCGCAGCATAGCTAAATTTGGATTGAAAATCTAGTAATATACCTCGAGTTCTATCCATAGTTATTTCAAAATTTCTATTTTTCATTTCTATTTATATATAATAATTTCTAATCATTACCCTTTTTGAGAAAGAATAAGATAAGTTTAATAGTTGTACCTACAATAATTTCCAACCCTTAGGGTTTAATTCAATTATCACCCTATTCGAAAAAAATCTAAAAAAGGGCTTTTCCCGGTGAGGTCAATAAGGTCATGAAAAAACAATTTTATTTTTTATCTTTTATTTTACGTACAATGGATTTGCCTGGACCAATACATGATTTTCTTTTAGTTTTTCTGGGATTAGGTCTTATATTAGGAAGTCTAGGAGTGGTATTACTTACCAACCCAATTTATTCTGCCTTTTCGTTGGGATTGGTTCTCGTTTGTATATCCTTATTCTATATTTTATCAAATTCTCATTTTGTAGCTGCCGCGCAGCTACTTATTTATGTGGGAGCTATAAATGTTTTAATTCTATTTGCTGTGATGTTCATGAATACTTCAGAATATTACAAAGATTTTAATATTTTGACCGTCGGAAATGGGTTTACTTCCTTAATTTGTACAAGTATTTTTGTTTCACTAATTACTATTATTCCAGATACGTCATGGTACGGGGTTATTTGGACTACAAGAAAAAACCAGATTATAGAGCAGGATTGGATAAGTAATAGTCAACAAATTGGAATTCATTTGTCAACCGATTTTTTCCTTCCATTTGAATTCATTTCAATAATTCTTTTAGTTGCTTTGATAGGTGCTATTGCTGTGGCTCATCAATAATAAATCTTTGGAATTAGCAATTGAAATCCAAATTCAACTTGTTTGTTGCTCGATCTTATTACATTCATTTGACTTTAATTCTATTTGAATTTGAGGATTATTCATGTAGAGATTTGTTTATTCGATTTATTTCAATATGAATAAGAATTCAATATCAACATATTGGATTGACTAGAATAAGAATTTCATAAACCAAGTACACAAGAAATAAATAGATTGGTAATAAATCGAAATTGATAAGGAGTTGACCGATGATGCGGGAATATGTACTTGTTTTGAGTGTCTATTTATTTTCTATCGGTATTTATGGATTGATTACGAGTCGAAATATGGTTCGAGCTCTTATGTGTCTTGAACTTATACTGAATGCGGTTAATATAAATTTTGTAACATTTTCTGATTTTTTTGATAGTCGCCAATTAAAAGGAAATATTTTCTCAATTTTTATTATAGCTATCGCGGCCGCTGAAGCCGCTATTGGATTGGCTATTGTTTCGTCAATTTATCGTAATAGAAAATCAATTCGTATCAATCAATCCAATTTGTTGAATAAGTAGTATTAATCATATAAAATAGAATAGAAAATAGAAATTTCTATATAAATACATATAAATAATATTTATATATATAATATTTATATATATAATATATATATAAATAGAACCTTTCTATTCATCAAATTGAATTGGTATAGTTGATACGGATACGGAACCAATCAGATCATGTTTGCGAAAAACGAATAAATTAAATTAAAGCATCTTGGTTATATCTCCCGAGTCGATCCGGAATTGAATAGCACAAGTCTGGTAAATCATTGATTCATCTGGTATTCACATATATGATTCATTGTAGAAATTTACTAGATCGAAAAAGTATAAAGTTAAAAAAAAAATTCTAAATCCAATGTCACATTCAGTAAAGATTTATGATACATGTATAGGTTGTACTCAATGTGTCCGCGCCTGCCCTACAGATGTATTAGAAATGATACCTTGGGACGGGTGTAAGGCTAAGCAAATTGCCTCTGCTCCAAGAACAGAAGATTGTGTTGGCTGTAAGAGATGTGAATCCGCCTGTCCAACAGATTTTTTAAGTGTTCGAGTTTATTTATGGCATGAAACAACTAGAAGCATGGGTCTAGCTTATTGATACTTTCCAGAAAATACCACTTGAATACATTTTATTTTTTGTTTACCGACAAAAACCCTTAATCAAAAAAAGATAATTTTTTTGATTAAGGGTTTTTCTGGTCCAAGTTATCTTGTTTTTACCATGAAGTCTTTTCCTTGGTTAACAATGTTTGTAGTTTTACCAATATCCGCAGGTTCCTTAATTTTTTTTCTCCCACATAGAGGAAATAAGGTAATTAGGTGGTATACTATTTTTATATGTATAGTAGAATTACTTTTAATGACTTATACATTCTCTTATTATTTTGAATTGGACGATCCATTAACCCAATTAATAGAAGATTATAAATGGATCCGTTTTTTTGATTTTTACTGGAGATTGGGAATAGATGGACTTTCTCTCGGACCTATTTTACTGACAGGGTTTATCACTACTTTAGCTATTTTAGCGGCTCGGCCAGTTACTCGGGATTCCCGATTATTCCATTTTTTAATGTTAGCAATGTATAGTGGTCAAATAGGATTATTTTCTTCTCAAGATCTTTTACTTTTTTTCATCATGTGGGAATTAGAATTAATTCCCGTTTATCTGCTTGTAGCCATGTGGGGAGGAAAGAAACGTCTCTATTCAGCTACAAAGTTTATTTTGTATACTGCGGGAAGTTCTGTTTTTTTATTAATGGGGGCTTTAGGTATCGCTTTATATGGTACCAAGGAACCAACATTTAATTTTGAAACATTAGCCAATCAATCATATCCCATGGCTCTGGAACTAATATTCTATATTGGATTTCTTATTGCGTTTGCTGTCAAGTCACCGATTATACCCTTACATACATGGTTACCAGACACCCATGGAGAAGCACATTACAGTACTTGTATGCTTCTAGCCGGAATCTTATTAAAAATGGGAGCATACGGGTTGGTTCGAATCAATATGGAATTACTACCCCATGCTCATTCGATATTTTCGCCCTGGTTGATAATAGTGGGCGCAATACAAATAATCTATGCAGCTTTAACATCTCTTGGTCAGCGAAATTTAAAAAAAAGAATAGCCTATTCGTCTGTATCTCATATGGGTTTCATAATTATCGGAATTTGCTCTCTAAGCGAGATGGGACTCAATGGAGTCATTTTACAAATAATATCGCATGGATTTATTGGCGCTGCGCTTTTTTTCTTGGCGGGAACGAGTTATGATAGAATACGTCTTCTTTATCTTGACGAAATGGGCGGAATGGCTGCCCCAATGCCAAAAATATTCACGTTATTCAGTATCTTATCGCTAGCGTCTCTTGCATTACCGGGCATGAGCGGTTTTTTTGCTGAATTGATAGTATTTTTTGGAATAATTACTGACCAAAAATATCTTTTAATGCCAAAAATACTAATTACTTTTGTACTGGCGGTTGGAATCGTCCTAACTCCTATTTATTTATTATCTATGTTACGCCAGATGTTCTATGGATACAAGCTGTTTAATGTCAAAAATTCTTCTTTTTTTGATTCTGGACCACGAGAGTTATTTGTTTCGATCGCTATCCTTCTTCCTGTAATAGGGATTGGTATTTATCCGGATTGCGTTTTCTCATTATCAGTTGACAAGGTTGAGGCTATTCTATTTCCGTTTTTTTATAGGTAGTTTTTCGAAATAAAACAGAAAATGAAAAAGGAATCCTATTCTTTTCTTTTTTAAAAATGAAAACTTTAACAATAAAAAAAATCTCTTTTTTTTTCCTTTTCATTTAAATTGAAGTTAAAAAAAAAATCAATTCTACACACCTTTATGCCTTTGCCCCCTTTTGAGAATTTTTTGAATCAAGTAATGTAGTGATTCAAAAAGTTCTCAAAGAATTACCTAAAACTTCTTGTATATGTTGTCCCCCTTGTATATGTTGTCCTATAGTTATATGCGACAGATCCTTTCATCAATTTGATGTTAATGTAAATGAACCATAACTATGTAGTCCAAGTCCTAATAGATTAACTCCAAAATAGCAGATCCAAATTATAAGAAAGCCCATAGAAGCAACAATTGCAGAATTGAAACCCTCATCAGAATTTTTATTTGTTCGAATATGGAAATAAATCACGAATATGGCCCAAGTAATAAAAGCCCAAGTTTCTTTTGGGTCCCAATTCCAATATGATCCCCAGGCTTCATTAGCCCAGACCGCTCCCGAAAGAATACCTATGGTCAAAAAAATGAACCCTATACTAATAATACGATAACCCCACTGATCTAATTGTTGAATCAATTGAGACCTGTAATAATTTCTAGAAGAAAGAAAGGAAGTATTTTTAAAAACATTATTTTTTTTCGTCATGTATTGGCTCTTACCAAAGGAAAATGAACTAGATAATAAATTATTACTTTTAGCACTATCCAAAGTTCTTATGATTTTGTAAAATGTAATTACTAAAAGGGCTACTGATAATAATGATCCACATAAAAGAGCTGCATAGCCCAATACCATCATACTTACGTGCATCATTAACCACCGGGATTGGAGAGCAGGTACTAAGACTTCAGATCGATGCAGGTTAGTTAAAAAACCCGAAGTAGCAAACGCTTGGGTAAAAAAAATACTTGGGGCAATTATTATGTTTAAATAATTTTTTTTTTTTTTCAAATATGGAACCATATGAATAATTGCAAAACCCCATGAAAGAAAGATTAATGATTCATATAAGTCACTTAATGGTAAATGTCCCGAATAAATCCAACGAGTAACTAATAATCCTGTTATACAGAAAAAAGCAGTTCTCATGCCCTTTTTTGACGAAGCATAAAGTCCTACAAATTCGTCGACTAATAAGGCCATTAAATGAATTAGAATTCCAATTGAAACAACCGAAAAAGAAATATGAGTTAATATGTGTTCTAAAGTCAAAAATATCATAAAAATCCTTAACAAATTAACAAAAAGATAGGATTCTTTAATTATACATTATACATAATTGAAATCATGAATTGAATTCATTATCATTATAGGGCGTATTGTATCCTCTTGAAAAGGAAATGAAAAGATAAGACATTATATTATGCCGCCACTCGGACTCGAACCGAGATGCTCTAGCACTGCTTCCTAAGAGCAGCGTGTCTACCGATTTCACCATAGCGGCTTGCTCAAAATCATAATAACCAATTTTGATTCAATCGTCGAGCTTTAATTTTAGTAGCGTAGCTCCAATATTTTTTTTTATTTCGAAAACATAAAAATTAATGAATCAAAGCATCAAATCAATTAAATAATTTATTTAAATGAAATAATTGATGCTTTGAGTATTTTCATAATAATCTTTATTATTATTTAATGTGTCAATTTTGATTAATTTAACAATGTTGTTTTTTTGTAGTTTCGACTCTTATACTCTTATACAACGAAACTCTTGTAAATAATATAATTCTTATTGCAGTCTATGACTAGGGCTAAAAAAAAAAATAGAATTTTTTTTTATGGATTACAATTTTAGATTCATGAAACTATTTTATTTAATAATCCTTAGTATTTCAGGGCTTAAAGAATTTGTGTTAAGATTTAATTTAACAATTTAATTAGGTATTGAGTTGGGCATATCATATAACAAAAAAATTTCTTGATTTTTTTTTTTAATATTGTCTAATTTTTAATCTAATTTTGAATATATATCTTGAGATCCATCTTCCAGTCCAAATATATAATGTAAAAAAAATCATTCAAAAATAACCTCTTATATACATATCTATCTAAACTAAATATGCAATATGCAAATTTTATTAATTGGATAGAAAGGGGAGCTTATTAGTCATTTAAAATAATATTTTTAAGGAGGGTGACTTAAAAATTAATAATTTTTGTTTTTAACGATTAGTTTTTTTTTACTAATGATTTTAGATCGGCTCTTTTTTATTCATCTATTCAAAAACTTATTAAAAACTTATTAATATTTCGTATTATTGTGACAAAGGGCTGGATGGGGAAAATAAGAATCCCCATCCCGGAAATGAGAAAATTTGCTAAAAATCAAAAAGACGAACTTTGTGTCTTCTTTTTTTTTGCAAACAAAAACAAAAAGTACCCTTTTTAGAATTCAATATCCAAATTAGATTCCACATATCCATAGGATAAGGGGGGAAAAGGGTCAATTTTGTATTGATTATCTCAATAAAGGCTGGAAATTATATAAAATAATATAGAAATTATAGAATTTAATTTCTATTTATTTTATTCTATTTATTTTATACTCTTTATAGTTATATATTTATTTATTTTCTATTCAAAGTATATGTATATCATATTCTGTCTATATTGTATAGAATATTGTATAGAATATTATATCGATGTATATATTCGTTATGTATATATTCGTATATATTTTTTATTTTAAATGCTAAATCCAATTTAAATGCTAAATAAAATTCAATCTTTTTCCGATGTCAAGCCGAGTTAGATTATTCCGATGTTTGATTTTTTATTTGTTGCACAAAAAAACTTTTTGAATTACCTGTAGAAAGAGATTTTGCTAACGAAAAAGCTTTCAACGCGGTCCAATATCCCTTTCTTTTCCAAATATTTTTTCGAATATGCTTTTTTGAAATAGAAGTACGTTTTTTTGGAACTGCCATTCAACATTAAAGAGATTATTTATTTTATTGTTAGAAGTGGATGTGAAAGACATATATTGTCATATAGTGTTAAAAAAAAATTGTTCTTTATTATCTAGCTATTTAGTCGTTAAATTATATTTGCTTCCTACAAAGCCTAACCATTGCTTTTTATTAGTTCGTAGTTAGATTTCTTCTTTTTTTCGTCATACTGTATTTATATATAGAATAATTTATATATAGAATTTATATAGAATAAAATACATCAAAAACTTTAGTTTTTTATCCCCATGAAAATGTTTTTTTTTTTCTTTTTTTTCTAGGAATTGGTTAAGCTCGAAGAGAGGGTCTCCCTAATTGAAATTTAATTTATTGAAGTTGAATTTTCAAATTCAAAATTATTAATCAATTTTTATTTTTAAAAAATATATGATTTTCTAAAAACCATTTCATGTAAACGATATTTTATTAATTCTCTTTTTCCTTTTTATTAATTATTTTTTTCCTTTTATCTTATGTAAACGTAAAACGCCCAATATCATACATAGGATTTGTTAGAAACAAAAGAGAAGACATTAAATCTGGGTCAAAATAAAATACAATCATTAATAATTCTGACTTGAAAAAAGTAATAAAAAAAAAAGAATTCTTTTTTTATTACTTTTTTATTGAATGTTGAAGAATTTTGGAAAAAGAATTTTTTTTTATCATTTTTATAAAATTAAAATTAAATACTACTTTTAATAGATAATAGAATTCTTTATCCTTTGTATATAAATTCTCTGGATATAAATTTTGGCAATCCACAGCAATAATCGAATTTTAGAGTAAATTTTCTTTTATTAGTGTCTTGTTTCATTAGTATCGTCGTATATTATTTGACCAATTCTAACTTCTTAATTTGAATATGTAACTTCTTAATTTGAATATGTAAAGTATTTTGAAAAAAAAATTCAGAATAATTATGAAGAAAAATTTCTATTTAAGTTTTGAATATCATTATTATTAATTATTCTTTTTTTTTGGCAAATCCGTTCAATAAAATTTAAAAATAACAAGAGATAAGAGCCGATGAATCAGAACCAAGAAAGAATTAATCATTAATTAAGTTATGGCACATATATATCAATATTCGTGGATCATACCCTTCGTTACACTTGCAGTTCCTATGTTAATAGGAGTGGGACTTCTACTTTTCTCGGCGGCAACAAAAAAACTTCGTCGTCGGTGGGCGGTTCCGAGTATTTTATTGTTAAGTATAGTGCTTATTTTTTCAACCGATTTGTTTATTCAGCAAATAAATAGTAATTCTATTTATCAATATATATGGTCGTGGACCATCACTAATGATTTTTCTTTAGAATTCGGACACTTGATTGACCCATTGACTTCTATTTTGTTACTATTAATTACTACAGTTGGAATTATGGTTCTTATTTATAGTGATAATTATATGTCTCATGATCAAGGCTATTTGAGATTTTTTGCTTATATGAGTTTTTTCAATACTTCAATGTTGGGATTAGTTACTAGTTCTAATTTGATACAAATTTATATTTTTTGGGAATTGGTTGGAATGTGTTCTTATCTATTAATAGGTTTTTGGTTCACACGACCTATTGCATCGAATGCGTGTCAGAAAGCGTTTGTAACTAATCGTGTAGGAGATTTTGGGTTACTATTAGGAATTTTAGGCCTTTATTGGATAACAGGTAGTTTAGAATTTTGTGATTTGTTCGAAATATTCAATAACTTGACTTATAAGAGTGAGATTCATTTTTTGTTTGTTACTTTGTGTGCTTTCTTATTATTTTCGGGAGCAATTGCTAAATCGGCACAATTCCCCCTTCATGTATGGTTACCAGATGCTATGGAGGGACCTACTCCTATTTCAGCTCTGATA